CTAGAGTCGAGACTAAGAGGAATGTATAAACCAATGCTTCCATAGATTCGATCGTGGTTTACAATTATAGCTTCCATACCTGTTTATTTTTTGTTTATTTTGGGGGGATCATATCCCGGATAAAGAAAGAGCAAGAGTAACAAAAAAAAATGACGATTCAAATCAAGATTTCTATGGTACCCTATATCAACATCAAATCATAAAAAGAAAATAGATTCGAAAGAAAGAAATGTTGTATCAGATTGCTTGTCTTCTTGTAGTTGGATCTCCAAGTTTTTGGAATGCTCCAAATTCTACTTGAGAATCCAAATCTGGGTCAATACCAGCAAAAACGTCTCTAAACAAAGTTCGAGCACCATGCCAAATGTGTCCGAAGAAGAAGAGCAAAGCAAATGAAGCATGTCCAAAAGTAAACCAACCCCTTGGACTGCTACGAAAAACACCATCGGATTTCAAAGTAGCACGATCTAATTCAAAAATTTCTCCCAATTGAGCGCGCCTAGCATATTTTTTGACAGTAACAGGATCACTATAACTGACTCCATTGAGTTCACCACCGTAGAACTCAACAGTTACACCTACTTGTTCGACACTATACTTTGATTCTGCCCTTCGAAAAGGAACATCAGCTCTAACAATCCCGTCTCCGTCTACCAAAACGACCGGAAATGTTTCAAAAAAGGTAGGCATACGACGTACAAAAAGTTCACGGCCTTCTTTATCTCTAAAGATAGGATGTCCTAACCATCCAACTGCTATTCCATCCCCGTTATCCATTGAGCCCGCCCTGAATAATCCCCCTTTTGCCGGATTATTTCCGATGTAATCATAAAAGGCTAATTTTTCGGGAATTTTAGACCAAGCTTCTGATAAACTTTGATTTTCGGCTAATCCAGCGCTAACCCTTCTATATATTTCTTGTTGGAAGTACCCCTGATCCCATTGATAACGAGTAGGCCCAAATAATTCGATGGGGGTAGTCGCTGAACCATACCACATAGTTCCGGCAACAACAAAAGCTGCAAAAAAGACAGCAGCGATACTACTGGAAAGGACAGTTTCAATATTGCCCATGCGCAATCCTTTGTATAGACGTTGGGGCGGGCGAACGCTAAGATGAAATAGGCCTGCTAATATGCCCAAAGTCCCTGCTGCAATATGATGAGAGGCTATTCCTCCCGGAACAAAAGGATCAAAACCCTCCACACCCCACGCTGGATTTACAGATTGTACTTTTCCTGTTAGCCCATAAGGATCGGATACCCATATGCCAGGACCATACAAGCCTGTTACATGAAATGCACCAAAACCAAAGCAAGCCACGCCTGCAAGAAATAAATGTATTCCAAATATTTTTGGCAAATCCAAAGAAGGTTTTCCTGTACGTTCATCACAAAATATTTCTAGATCCCAATACACCCAATGCCAGATAGCTGCCAAAAAGCACAATCCAGAAAAGAAAATATGCGATCCAGCCACACCTTCATAACTCCAAATACCCGGATTCGTTACACTCCCCCCCGTGATACTCCAACCGCCCCATGAATTGGTTATTCCTAAACGAGTCATGAAGGGTATAACGAACATACCCTGTCTCCACATTGGATCAAGAACAGGGTCAGAAGGATCAAAAACCGCTAATTCATACAGAGCCATCGAACCGGCCCAACCAGCAACCAAAGCAGTATGCATTATATGAACAGAAAGCAAACGTCCGGGATCATTCAATACAACGGTATGAACACGATACCAAGGCAAACCCATGGAAATACCCCTTTATGAAAGAAAAAAGACACTACGTAACTTTATTGCATTGGAAAAGACTATACTATGACTATGTTATGGACCCCCCTATTTAGTGGATTATTTCAACGTAAGGGTTCATATTTGTTCTATTCTGTTGGTAATAATGGAACAGTTTTGTTCGTAGGAACACAGAGAAGCAGATTTATTCTATACTCGATAAGTACCAATACGCAATGGGGAGGTTAATGCCATTTTCTATGAGCGAATGTGCCCATACTTGTTCATCATTAGAGGACACTATTCGTAATAATTTTCCCTTTTTTTTCTTACTTTCTTTATAAATTTTTCTAATTTTATTCATAAAATTAGAGTTAGAGTAGGATAAAGTACAATAATTTAATTCTAAAGATAATAAAGGCTTTGTTACGTTTCCACATCAAAGTAAAATATAGTACTTAGTTCTTTTTTCTTTCATTTAATGCCTATTGGTGTTCCAAAAGTACCTTTTCGAAGTCCTGGAGAGGAAGATGCATCTTGGGTTGACATATAGTGCGACTTGTCAGATATATTGGGTCATATGGGATTTTCCCGTTTTCTCCCCAATCGAGATATCCTCTGTTTCGCCCACGAAAGATTCATTGAATCATCAAAAATTTGGAGCGTGAAGTGCAATTAGATCCATTTTTGGGGGGGATTCGAATTATTATTACTATTCTAAATTAGAAGAATTTATGGTTGGCTTAGTTGGACTACTACATTGAAGTATCCAGGCTCCGTTTAAAAAAACCAAGTAGTCTATATCATAAAGGATTCCTATTTCCTATTCTTAAAAAAATCCTTTTTTGTAAGTAGAAGTTATTTCAAACTCTTATGTTAATCAATCAATCGAGTAATATGCATGAAGCCGTCAACTATTTTACGGAATGCGTGAATTGAAAAAAAAAAAAGAAGGGATAACAAAAAGAAGTGGTAATAGGAGCATTTGTACTATATGTGCAAATCAAAATCGGGCGGATCTTTACCCGGAGTAGAGCATAAACCTAAAAAGATTAAAGAGGCCCATTTAAGAACAAGAAAATGACATCGTGATTTGGATTGAATCTCGATGAAACAATCCATCAATGAAAAGTTAATTGGATAAGTTTATTTTATATTATACGTTATAAATATAATAAATATAAGGATAAAGAAAGGAACACAAACTCATGTTTCGTGAAAAATAAAAGAAAATCCTTTTATTATAAGTTATTGCTTATATATAAGTTATTGCTATTGCTATGAAAAAAGAAAAAGTATTGGAATCTACACATTGATTCTCTTTTTTTTTGAACCGTATGCGTCAAAAGGCGCCTGTACGGTTCCTGGGGGATACAATTTGACCCTAATCAACCGACTTTATCGAGAAAGATTACTTTTTTTAGGTCAAGAGGTTGATAGCGAGATCTCAAATCAACTTATTGGTCTTATGATATATCTTAGTATCGAGGATGATACTAAAGATCTGTATTTGTTTATAAACTCTCCTGGCGGATGGGTAATACCGGGGGTGGCTCTTTATGATACTATGCAATTTGTGCTACCAGATGTACATACAATATGCATGGGATCAGCCGCTTCAATGGGATCTTTTATCCTGGTCGGAGGAGAAATTACCAAACGTTTAGCATTCCCTCACGCTTGGCGCCAATGAGGCTTTTATTTGACAGAAAAAAGAAGACTATGCCTTCGCCATATGAAATATGAATATTAAGTAATAATAGCATGGCACTTTGAATTCGATATAAGAAATTTTGTTTTCGAAACATTAGATTAGATTATGTATCGAGAGAGTAATATGAGAAAAAGGTATTTCCTATTTTATTATCGGAAGTCCAGTTCAGCGTCACAAACTTTTTTTCACACCAGAGGTCTCTTAAGAATATTTTTTAGAGAGTATAGAGCGAAAAAAACAAGATTCTTTTTTCCTTAGTTTATTTGATCAAACAAAAAAGCAACTTTGGGATTGCTGAATAACAGACAAATCACAGACAAAAAAATATAATAAATATAGAAAGCAACGGAGCCATCATAGTATTTTTGAATTCCTCCGAAAGGAAGGGTGGTAAGTTGATCATTTACCTATCGGGGTCTGATCGATCCTATTTTTTTAGGTAAGGGTCAATTTGATTGTAGAGCCGTATGCAATGCATAATGCCCGTACGGTTGTTCGATTCTATCTTTTTTTTCTTGTTATTCTTTTATTACTTTCTTTTATCTTCCCCTCATCTAGAGAAACCTTTTATTATCTTATATCATCAGGGTAATGATCCATCAACCTGCTGGTTCTTTTTCTGAAGTAGCAACGGGAGAATTCATCCTGGAAGTGGGAGAACTGCTGAAACTACGTGAAACCCTGACAAGGGTTTATGTACAAAGAACGGGCAAACCCTTATGGGTTGTATCCGAAGACATGGAAAGAGATGTTTTTATGTCAGCAACAGAGGCCCAAGCTTATGGAATTGTTGATCTTGTAGCGGTTGAATGACAATAGCCTGGATTTCGCGTCAATTCGTAATTTCAAATTAACCCTGCCGAGTTTCATTTTCATATTCTATGATGAATGATTTTTATTTCCTATTCTATTGAATAAAAGTAATTCATAATCATCCGGTTAGGATCGATCTAAACCAGCCCATTATGTATATGATTCAACATGCCAACGATTAAACAACTTATTAGAAATACAAGACAGCCAATTAGAAATGTCACAAAATCCCCCGCGCTTCGGGGATGCCCTCAGCGTCGAGGAACATGTACTAGGGTGTATGTGCGACTCGTTCAGATCATGAACTAGAACAAAGGAAAGAGAACAATGTTCAAATAAAAATGATCAAATAGGATAGAACGGAAAAATGAACTACATTTCTTTTTTATTATCTAAAAAGAAAGATAATTGATCATATTCCTTTTATTTTGTATGAAATTTATGGTTTCTATTGGTGTAAAACCACTCACCTCAATTTAAGATGAGAAGCAATTCTCCATTGGTAGCAAATGGTTATCCATTAAGCGGAGGAAATCTTAGTTAACATAGACCCCTCTTGCAAGAACGGACTAACAAGGTCAGCTACCCAGCCAACTTTCATAATTAAATACCGTTACTGTATAGGTAGAACTCGTTGTGAAAGACCTATTACTGGAGAATTTCTGGGTAGAGCCGAAGAATGTGAACTATACAAGTTAGCAATAACATTGATTAAATGAAGTAAAGGCTCCGGTGTATAGAGAAGACCTCACCGTTTAAGAAGTAACCATAGAAACGATGGAATCCACTATTTATTTATCATGCTATTTTTTTTAATACCTAGTATATCGTATTTCGAGGTGAAATGCCTAGAAAAAATCGTGGTTGGGAAGGTTATAGTAGCCAAAGCCATTGGAATTTTTAGTTTATACATTGGAAAAATCCGTTTTGTTATTAATATACTAGGAAAGGGGCAAAAGAATAACTGAAAGAAAGGAAATCTATTAGTTATTCGTTAAAGTTTCATTTATTCAATGACCAGAATTAGACGGGGATATATCGCTCGGAGACGTAGAACAAAAATTCGTTTATTTGCATCAAGCTTTCGGGGGGCTCATTCAAGACTTACTCGAACTATTACTCAACAAAAAATAAGAGCTTTGGTTTCGGCTCATCGGGATAGGGATAAGCAAAAAATTAATTTTCGTCGTTTGTGGATCACTCGAATAAATGCAGCAATTCGTGAAAGGGGGGTATGCTATAGTTATAGTAGGTTAATAAATGATCTGTACAAAAGACAGTTGCTTCTTAATCGTAAAATACTTGCACAAATAGCTATCTCAAATAGGAATTGTCTTTATATGATTTCCAATGAGATCATAAAAGAAGTAAGTTGGAAGGAATCCACCGGTTAAACGGAGTTGCCCGGAGAATGAACTCCGGGAAGGTCGAATAAAAATGAATGAATAGAATATGATAAAATATGAGAAAGTAGTCAAAATAAATATGAATCAACACGTTCAATAAAAAAATTTATTCTTCCCAGATTATTATTTTTTTTTCTTACGACACGAGAATTCAATTCGGATTCTTGGATTTTTCCAACAAAAGACCAATCCGCTTTTGAGTTCGGATGGGGATTTGAATTCAAGTGAAGAAAGAGTAAACCTATCTTTTTCTGGCTCTAAGACTAGGAGTTCTAGTGGTCGACTCGGTTCTTTCAAATTGTTTCTCATTATTAAGAAAAGGTAACAAAGATAAAATACGAGCTTGTTTTATAGCAATAGTAATTAATCGTTGTTGTTTCAAGGTCAATCTATTCACTCGTCTAGATAATATTTTTCCCTGTTCACTAATAAATCGACTAATTAAACTCATGTTTTTATAATCAATTCGATCCCCCGATTGGATCGGGGGCAAACGCCTACGAAAAGATCGCTTGGATTTAAGAAAAGTTCGCTTGGATTTATCCATGGTTTGGTTAGTTTATTTCTTATCCCTAAAATCCTATTTCAGCCGTATCTCTAATTAGAATAAATAAATAGGATTTAGTTTGTTTATAATTATCTTTAACTATGTTAAATATGTTATATATATAATGTCATTTTTTCCCTTTCCTTGTAAGATAAGAGCACAGGTACTCGCTTCGATCTATTTCTTTATCTCCCCGTGAATCGTATGTTTGTTACAATATGGACAGAATTTTAGCAACTCCAATCGATTAGGCGTATTGTGCCGGTTCTTTTGAGTAATATATCTGGAAATGCCCGTTGATTCCTTATTAACACCGTTTCGAACACAAGCGGTACATTCCAAAAGAACCGGTATTCGCACATCTTTACCCTTGGCCATGAACCTCCTTTGGATTTTTCATTTACTCAACTCTTCCTCTTTCAATCCGAAACGAAAAAGAAGAAAGGAAGTAAAAAAATAGAATTTGTAACTTGCTATCTTCTTATGCAAGATTTCACTACAACCAATATAGGAATAGGAAATAAGATAGAAAGATTTCTAAACTATATTTCAAATCACAGTACAGTCATACAGTATTTCATAGAAGTATCTTGTATAATACTCTTTCCCTAGAACCAGAGTTTCTATTCGACTTCCATAGAAGTTTAATTAATAATTAATTTAATACAGAGAAATTTCATATTAATTTAATTCCAACCTGAACCCCAATCTCCCAGCCGTTGACTGCACTTTTATTCTTTCTCTTTCCTCCCTTATTCTAATTCTAAAAAGGGAAAAAAGAGAAAAGAGGGGGGGCTGCTATTTCATTTTATCTCTAATCTTCTTTATTCCTTCCCACTTCAATAAAATAACTAGAATGAAAAAAAGGGGAACGTCAACGCATCCGGGAAAAAACGATTAATCTCTATCAATAAACCTGCCAAAGAAACGAACCATAGAGTACTTAGTACCGGTGCCACAGAAAGGTATGTTTGTAGATCTCTCATTGAAAAAACTCCTTCATTTTATTGTAATTTGTAATACAGAAGATAATACATATTGAAATGTACAATCATCCAATAAAAAGATTTACTTTTTTTTATACAGAAAAAAACGTCCTTTTCTTCCCCAATATTGCCCAACTCATTTATTTTTCCTAGGGGTTCCGTTCCATATTTCATATAGATAGAAGTTTTTTACTATTATTATATGTTAAATGAGACCAAAAAGACGAAATGGACATAAAAATTCTAGATTTTAATAGAGGCGATAACGATGTGGAAAACAAGACAGGAATT